AAAATTCTGTCCATATTGTTACAAACATACGATTCACGGGGAGGTAAAGAAATAGATCGAACCGAGCACCTGCGTCCTTATCTATCTTACAAGGAAAAGGAAAAAATGACATTATATATATATAACATATTTAACATAGTTAAAGATAATTATAAACAAACCAAATCCTATTTTTTTATTCTAATTAGAGATACGGCTGAAATAGGATTTTAGGGATAAGAAATAAACTAACCAAACCATGGATAAATCCAAGCGAACTTTTCTTAAATCCAAGCGATCTTTTCGTAGGCGTTTGCCCCCGATCCAATCGGGGGATCGAATTGATTATAAAAACATGAGTTTAATTAGTCGATTTATTAGTGAACAGGGAAAAATATTATCTAGACGAGTGAATAGATTGACCTTGAAACAACAACGATTAGTTACTATTGCTATAAAACAAGCTCGTATTTTATCTTTGTTACCTTTTCTTAATAATGAGAAACAATTTGAAAGAACCGAGTCGACCACTAGAACTCCTAGTCTTAGAGCCAGAAAAAGATAGGTTTACTCTTTCTTCACTTGAATTCGAATTCCCATCCGAACTCAAACGGGGATTTTTATTTTGTTGGAAAAATCCAAGAATCCGGATTGCATTTTTGTGTCGTAAGAAAACAAATAATAATCTGGGAAGAATAAATTTTTTTATTTAACTTGTTGATTCATTTTTTTTTACTACTTTACTCATATTTTATTCATTTTTATTCGACCTTCCCGGAGTTCATTCTCCGGGCAACTCCGTTTAACCGGTGGATTCCTTCCAACCTACTTCTTTTATGATCTCATTGGAAATCATATAAAGACAATTCCTATTTGATATAGCTATTTGTGCAAGTATTTTACGATTAAGAAGCAACTGTCTCTTGTACAGACCGTTTATTAATCTACTATAACTATAGCATACCCCCCTTTCACGAATTGCTGCATTTATTCGAGTGATCCATAAACGACGAAAATTGATTTTTTGCTTATCCCTATCCCGATGAGCCGAAACCAAAGCTCTTATTTTTTGTTGAGTAATAGTTCGAGTAAGTCTTGAATGAGCCCCCCGAAAGCTTGATGCAAATAAACGAATTTTTGTTCTACGTCTCCGAGCGATATATCCCCGTCTAATTCTGGTCATTGAATAAATGAAACTTTCACGAATAACTAATAGATTTCCTTTCTTTCAGTTATTCTTTTGCCCCTTTCCTAGTATATTAATAACAAAACGGATTTTTCCAATGTATAAACTAAAAATTCCAACGGCTTTGGCTACTATAACCTTCCCAACCACGATTTTTTCTTTTTTATAGGTGTTTCGCCTCGAAATACGAAATTGTACTATACTAGGTATTAAAAATAAAAAAAAATAGCAATGATAAAGAAATAGTGGATTCCATCGTTTCTATGGTTACTTCTTAAACGGTGAGGTCTTCTCTATACACCGGAGCCTTTACTTCATTTAATCAATGTTATTGCTAACTTGTATAGTTCACATTCTTCGGCTCTACCCATGAATTATCCAGTAATAGGTCTTTCACAACGAGCTCTACCTATACAGTAACGGTATTTAATTATGAAGGTTGGCTGGGTAGCTGACCCTGTTAGTCCGTTCTTGCAAGAGGGGTCTATATTAACTAAGATTTCCTCCGCTTAATGGATAACCATTTGCTACCAATGGAGAATTGCTTCTCATCTTGAATTGAGGTGAGTGGATTTACACCAATAGAAACCATAAATTTCATACACAATAAAAGGGATATGCTCCATTTTCTTATTTTTAGATAGGAAATGTAGTTTTTTTCCGTTCTATCCTATTTGATCATTGATATTCGAACGTGGCTCTCTTTCCTTTGTTCTAGTTCATGATCTGAACGAGTCGCACATACACCCTAGTACATGTTCCTCGACGCTGAGGGCATCCCCGAAGCGCGGGGGATTTTGTGACATTTCTAATTGGCTGTCTTGTATTTCTAATAAGTTGTTTAATCGTTGGCATGTTGAATCATATACATAATGGACTGGTTTAGATCGATCCTAACCGCATGATTATGAATTCCTTTTATTGAATAGAATAGTAAATAAAAGTCATAATATATTAATATGAAACTCGGCAGGGGTAATTTCAAATCACGAATTGATGCGAAATCCAGGCTATTGTCATTCAACCGCTACAAGATCAACAATTCCATAAGCTTGGGCCTCTGTTGCTGACATAAAAACATCTCTTTCCATGTCTTCGGAGACAACCCATAGGGGTTTGCCCGTTCTTTGTACATAAACCCTTGTCAGGGTTTCACGTAGTTTCAGCAGTTCTCCCACTTCCAGGATGAATTCTCCCGTTGCTACTTCAGAAAAAGAACCAGCAGGTTGATGGATCATTACCCTGATGATATAAGAAAATAAAAGGTTTCTTTATTTCGCATGATGAGGAGAAGATAAAAGAAAGATAAAAGAATAACAAGAAAAAAGATAGAAT